AAACCCTTCCATTTTTTCGGAAGAAAGGGAGGATCTGGACAAAATAGATGAAACGGAAGAGATCCGAGTGAATGGAAAGGAAAAAACAAAGGATGAATTTCACTTTAAAGAAGCACGCTATCAAGATCAAGATAACCCAGTTTACGAATATTCTGATCTGGAGACCCATCAAGAGAATTGGGAATTGGGAAGACTGAAAGAAGAGAAAAAGATGTGGGTTGAAAAAACTTTTGTCACTTTTCTTTTCGATTTTAACCGATGGAATCGTCCATTACGATATATAAAAAATAATCAATTAGAAAATTCTTTACGCAATGAAATGTCACAATTCTTTTTTTTTACATGTACAAGTGATGGGAAACAAATAATATCCTTTACATATCCGCCCAGTTTATCAACTTTTTCGGAAATGCTAGAACAAAGAATTTCTTTATACATAATAGAAAAACTATACGACGAAGATCTTTATAATTCTTGGATTTATACTAATGAAAAAAAAAAGTGCAATTTGAACAATGAATTGAAAAGCCGAATCCAAATTCTAGAAAAAAATAAGGGATCCTCTAGTCTGGATATGCTTGAAAAAAGAACCATATTATGTGATGATGAACAAAAAAAAAAATGCTTGCCAAAAGCATATGATCCTTTTTTAAACGGACCATATCGAGGAACGAGAAAAAAATTAGATTCACGCGAAATCATGAATACTTATACAGATACAGAAGATTTAGTAGGATTTTTTTTTATAAATAAGATTCATGATATACTTATTAATGATTCCGTAGAACTCCACCGTCAATCATTTTTGAATTCTAAAGAAGAAAAAGGAATTGATTCAGAAAATCAAGCAAAATATTTGCAATTTGTATTTGATGTAATTACAACACATACAAAAGATCAAAAAACAATGAAAAAAGAATCTATTGGAATTAGAATAGAAGAAGTCAGTAAAAAGGTTTCTCGATGGTCATACAAATTAACCGACAATTTGGAAGAAGAGGAAGAAGAAAATGAAGAAGAATTGGAGGAAGACGATCATGATATTCATTCAAGAAGAGCCAAACTTGTGGTAATTTATGACGATAATGATCAGAATACCAATTCTATTTCTAGTATTCTGAATACTAGTAACAATGATAAAAACGATGATCAAATGGAAGAGGGAGAGGTGGCTTTGATACGTTACTCACAACAATCGGATTTTCGTCGCAATCTAATCAAAGGATCCATGCGCGCTCAAAGACGTAAAACAGTTATTTGGGACCTATTTCAAGTAAATGTACATTCCCCACTTTTTTTGGATCGTCTAGACAAAATGTCTTTTTTTTCTTCTTTTGATATCAACGAAATGAAGAATAAAATATTTAGGAATTGGATGGGCAGAGAACAAGAATCAGAATCCAAAATTTCCTATTTTGAAAATGACGATAAAAAAGAAGAAAAGGAGAAAGAGGAAAAAAGATATAAAAACGAACAGATAGAAATATCAGAAGCTTGGGATGCTTTTATATTTACTCAAGTAATAAGAAGTTTGATGTTAATAACCCACTCTTTTCTTAGAAAATACATTCTATTTCCTTCATTAATAATAGCCAAAAACCTTTTCCGTATGTTATTATTTCAAAATCCTGAGTGGGACGAGGATTTTAAGGAATGGAATAGAGAAATCCATATTAAATGCACCTATAATGGTGTTCAATTATCAGAAACAGAATTTCCCCAAGATTGGTTAATAGATGGTATTCAGATAAAGATTCTATATCCTTTCTGTCTAAAACCTTGGAGAAAATCTAAGGCACAATCTCATCATAGAGATCTAATGAAAAAAAAAGAGAAAAATTTTTGTTTTTTAACAGTCTGGGGAATGGAAGCGGAACTTCCCTTTGGTTCTCCCCGAAAACGACCTTCTTTTTTTGAACCTATTTATAAAGAACTCCAAAAAAGAAAAAAAAAGGTGAAAAATAAATTTTCACAAGTTTTAAAATCTTTAAATAAAATAAATAAAAAAAGAAAATCCTTTCTAAAAATTAGAAAAGAAAAAACAAAAGGGGTCGTTCAAGTTATCAAACTAATAATGAAAAAAATGGAGAAAGTAAATCCAATTTTCTTATTTGAATTAAGGAAAGAAAAAGTATATGAACCGAACGAAAACAAAAAATATTTCAAAAGAAATAATAAGATTCTTCGCGAATCGTCCGTAATAGAAAAAAGAATGAAAGATCTTTCTGATAAGACAATCAAAATCAAGAATCAAATTGAACAAACCACAAAAGACAAGAAAAAAAAAGAAATAGTTCTAATTTCTGATAATAAAGGATCGGGATCACAGAAACATATTTTGAAAATATTAAAAAGGAAAAATATCCGATTAATGCGTAAATCACACTACTTTATCAAATCATTCATTGAAAAGATATACAAAGATATTTTGCTATGTACCATTACCGTTTCTAAGATAAATGCACAACTTTTATTTGAATCAACAAAAAAGATCTTTAATAAATCCATTTACAATAATGAAAGAAATCAAGAACAAGAAGGGATTGATGAAACAAATAAAAATACAATGAATTTTCTTTTGACTATAAAAGAATTGAAATCGTTTTCAAATACTGATAATACTACGAATAGCAATCAAAATCCCAATACTTATTGGAACTTATCTTCCCTGTCCCAAGCATATGTTTTTTACAAAATATCACAAAACCTATTACTTAATAAGTATCAACTGAGACCTGTACTGAAATATCAAGGGAGCTATCCTTTTTTTAAGGATAATTTAAAAGACTATTGTATGATACATGGAATATTTAACTCACATAATCAAATTCATACGTATGTAATGAACGAATGGAAAAATTGGTTAAAAGGTCATTATCAATACGATTTATCTCAAAAAAGAAGGTCTCCATTAGTACCTAAAGAATGGCGAAATAGAATCAATAAACATCGTATGATTCAAAACAAGGAATCAAACCAATTGGATTTATATCAAAAATACCAATTTATTTCTTCCATGAAAAAAAATGACTATGCAGCAAAGTCATTTATGAGTCAAAAAGACAAATGGAAAAAACATTACAGATATGATCTTTTCTCATATAAATACATAAACCTTCCTAATTTATACATTTCTGGATCAACATTAGAAAGAAACGGGGACCAAGAAATTCCATCTCATTTCAATATATCGAAACCTGAATCATTTTCTGTATTGGGAAGTATACCTAGTAATGATTATCTAGAAAAAGGATATCTTATAGATAGGAATACAAATTTGGATAGAAAATATCTTGATTGTAGAATTCTTCATCTTTGTTTTATAAATATAAATAATATTGAGATCTGGACCGATGCACATATTGGTATCAAGATTCAGAAAGATACTAAGACTGAAATTAAGAATTTCAATTTAAAAAAAATGGAAAAAAAAGATCTTTTTTTTACTACAATTCATCAAGAGATCAAACCATGCAATCAAAGCAATCAAAAAAGAAACTTTTTTGATTGCATGGGAATGAATAAAGAAAGGTTCTATGAGACCGTATCAAATCATGATACTATATCCAATCTAGAAACTTGGTTCTTCCCAGAATTTGTTCTACTTTTTGATTTATATAAAATGAAACCTTGGATCGTCCCAATCAAATCACTCTTTTTTCATTTTTCTATAAATGAAAAAAGTAAAAGCATTAACGTAAATCCAAAGAAATCATCTAATAAAAAAAAAGATCGTGAATTAGGAAATTCCAAGCAGGAAGAGAATGAACAACAGGTCCGAGGAAATCTTGTATGGAATCTACGAAAAATAAAAAAAGAAAATCAAAAAACTGTTGAAGAAGATTACGCAAGATTAGAAATGAAAAAGGTTCTAAAAAAGAAACAATATAAGAGCAAGAATGAAATGGAACTAGATTTCTTTTTGAAAAAATATTTACTTTTTCAACTAAGATGGGCTGATCCCTTGAATAAAGAAATAATGAAAAATATCAGGATATATTGTCTCCTACTTAGACTAAGAAATCCAAAGGAAATTGCTATATCTTCGATTCAAAGAGGTGAAATAAATATAGATGAAATGCTGATTCAAAAGGACCTAGTTCTTGCAGAATTGATAAGAAAGGGAATATTTATTATTGAACCAATTTGTCTATCTATACAAAGGAAGGGAAAATATATTATATATCAAACTATGGATATTTCATCGGTCGATAAGAAAAAGCATCAAACAAATAAAAAATACACAAAAAAGAGATATATTGAGAAAGGGGGTTTTGAAAAATCCATTGCACGACACAGCAACATATTTTTGAGTGGAGACAAAAATCATTATGATTTACTTGTTCCTGAAGATATCCTATCTCCCAGACGTCGTAGAGAATTTCGAATTCGAATTTGTTTAAATTCCCGGAATTTTCATGTTGTGGATAGAAATACAATATTTTGCAATGAAAACAAAATAAGAAACTGTGGACAATTTTTGAATGAGGACAAACATATTAATACAGATAGAAAAGATTTCATGAAATTCAAATTGTTTCTTTGGCCCAATTTTCGATTAGAAGATGTAGCTTGTATGAATCGCTATTGGTTTGATACCAATAACAGCAGTCGTTTCAGTATGTCAAGAATACATATGTATTCACAATTCAGAATGAATTCAATCCCAATGAAAAATGAAAAAAATCTATAGTGAATTTCCTACATATCGTGTAACATATTTGGTAGATTAATAGATGAAAGCCGAAACATATACACTGTGTAACATTCTATTACATGATGCTGATTTCATAGTGTAATTTCATAGTGTATCAATTTTCATTAGGAATAAAGGAATCCTTTTAAGTAAAAAGAAATTGTTTTCTTTCGTGAATACATATATGTTTTGTATATTTGGATCAAATATACAAAACATAAAAACATAAACCACATAAAGAAAAAACAAAGTAGTATATGAATGAAATCCGATTTTGATGTATATGTATACTAGATGAAAATAACTGACATAAGAAATATTATTATTTTTCCTGATCCGTAAAATTCACAGAAAAGAAAGATAGAAATCTTAATTTATGGTCAAAAATTCATTCATCTCAGTTATTACACAAGAAGAAAAAGAAGAAAATAGTGGGTCTGTTGAATTTCAAGTATTCAATTTCACCAGTAAGATACGGAGACTTACTTCACATTTAGAATTGCACAAAAGAGATTTTTTATCGCAAAGAGGTCTACGAAGAATTCTGGGAAAACGTCAACGATTATTGACTTATTTGTCAAAGAAAAAGAAAGTGCGTTATAAGAAATTAATGGATCAGTTAGATATTCGGGAACAAAAAACTCGTTAATTTAATTTGAATTTCTTATTTGATTCTTCTTATTATTATTATCCTTGTTATTTTTTATTTTTTTTATTATTTTATTATTTTATTAGTTTCAGTTATTATTTTTTTTATATTTTTCATTTTCAGAATTTCATGAAAGAATGAATTCAGGAAAAAAATATGACTGTACCGGCTACAAGAACAAATTTCAGAATATGAAATATGGGTCACCCATCAATGCATGGTGTTCTTCGGCTGATCGTTACTCTGGATGGTGAAGATGTTATTGACTGTGAACCTATATTGGGCTATTTACACAGAGGGATGGAAAAAATAGCGGAGAACCGAACAATTATACAATATTTGCCTTATGTAACACGTTGGGATTATTTAGCTACTATGTTCACAGAAGCAATAACAGTAAATGCACCAGAACGATTGGAAAGTGTTCAAGTGCCTAAAAGGGCCAGTTATATCAGAGTTATTATGCTGGAGCTGAGCCGTATAGCCTCCCATTTGTTATGGCTTGGCCCTTTTATGGCCGATATTGGTGCACAGACTCCCTTTTTCTATATTTTAAGAGAGAGGGAATTCATATATGATCTATTCGAAGCCGCCACAGGTATGCGGATGATGCATAATTCGAGTAGCTGCGGATTTACCTTATGGCTGGATAGATAAATGTTTTGATTTCTGTGATTCTTTTTTCACAGAAGTTGTTGAGTATCAAAAGCTCATTACGCGAAATCCCATCTTTTTGGAACGAGTTGAAGGAGTGGGCATTCTTGGTGGGGAGGAGACAAGAAATTGGGGTTTCTCAGGACCAATGTTACGAGCTTCTGGAATCCAATGGGATCTTCGTAAAGTTGATCGCTATGAGTGTGACAAGAAATTTGATTGGGAAGTAAAATGGCAAAAAGAAGGCGATACATTAGCTCGTTCTTTAGTAAGAATCGGTGAAATGCAAGAATCCATAAAAATCATTCAACAGGCTCTAGAAGGAATTCCTGGAGGGCCTTATGAAAATTGAGAAAACCGGCGTTTTCATAGGACAAAGGATTCCGAATGGAAGAATTTTGAATCTAGATTTCTTACTAAAACACTTTCACCCAATTTTGAATTGTTAAAACAAGAACTTTATGTAAGGGTAGAGGCCCAAAAGGAGAATGAGGAATTTCTTTCATAGGAGATAGTAGTGTTTTCCCCTGGAGATGGAAAATTTGTCCACCCGGTTTCATCAATTTGCAAATTCTTCCCCAGCTAGTGAAAAGAATGAAATTGGCTGATATCATGACGATACTAGGTAGTATAGATATCATTATGGGAGAAGTTGATCGTTGAAATGAGAATTGATACGACAGAAGTACAAACTATTCATTCTTTTTCTAGATTAGAATCCTTAAAAGAAGTCTATGGATTCATATGGATTTTTGTCCCCATTTTCATCCTTGTCTTAGGAATCACAATGGGGGTCTTAGTCATTGTGTGGTTAGAAAGAAAGATATCTGCAGCAATACAACAACGTATTGGACCTGAATATGCCGGCCCGTTAGGAATTCTTCAAGCTTTAGCGGATGGGACCAAACTACTTTTGAAGGAGGATCTTCTTCCATATATAGGTAATATTCGTTTCTTTAGGGTCGGACCCTCTATAGGGTTTCTATCAATTCTACTAAGTTCTTTAGTAATTCCTTTTGGATATCACCTTGTTTTAGCTGATCTCAGTATAGGTGTTTTTTTATGGATTGCCTTTTCAAGTCTTGTCCCCATTGGTCTTCTTATGTCAGGATATGGATCAAATAAGAAGTCTTCCTTTTCAGGCGGTCTACGAGCTGCAGCTCAATCGATTAGTTATGAAATACCATTCACTCTATGTGTGTTAGCAATATCTCTACGTGTGATTCGGTGGAACATGAACTCTTTTTTCTCTCTTTTCTAGAAAAGAGATAAAAAATGAATTGAGATTTCAATACTAGAAAAGAGAAATCTAATTCATAGAATGAAATATGTAAATATGAAGATAAAAGAAGAAAAGAAATATTTTTTTTTCATTAATGACTACTATCCCGGATACGTCATGGTCCGGAATTTTTCGGACTACAAGATTAAATCAGATTATAGAACAGGACTGAATAAGTAACGTTCAACAAATTGGGATTCATTTATCCACAGATTTTTCTCTTCCTTTTGCTTTTGAACTCATTTCTATAATTCTTTTAGTTTCTTTGATAGGTGCAATTACTATGGCTCGTCAATAATAGAATTCTAATATAATAAGAAATAAGAACTTCCTTTTTTAAAATTAAAGAATGAAAATGGATTGAATCTATTTTGTTTCAATCTACTGTAAATATCTTCTTTTGTTATGTAATTCTTCTAGTCTAGTCAACTGAATCGGTTTCTTTTTTGTTCATATTGAAATCAATCGAGATAGATGAGGGATTTATCAATGATGTTATAGCATGTACTTTTTCTAAGTGTTTATTTATTTTCTATCGGTATCTATGGACTGATCACAAGCCGAAGCATGGTTAGAGCACTTATGTGTCTTGAGCTTATACTGAATTCGGTGAATCTAAATCTTGTCAAATCTTCCGATATATTTGATAGTCGGCAATTCAAAGGAGAAATTTTCTCAATCTTTGTTATAGCTATTGGGCTAGCTATTGTTTCGTCGATCCATCGTAACAGAAAATCAACTCGTATCAATCAATCGAATTTGCTGAATAATTAGTCATAATTCTTCTATTTTCACATAGAAATCAAAACATAAGACTTTTAGATAGAATATTCTAAATAGAATAGAATAGAATTTGAATAATAAGTGAATAATAAGATAATAGAATATTTTTATTTTTCTTTCTTCTCCTTTTTCATATAGATTTATGATTTAGAGTTACGAACTTATTCTATAACTAACCTAATAACAAACGTATTCATCTGATATCTGATATATAATATATCATAATATCCTTAATTATCTTTCTATATACTAGTATATAGAAAGATAGTAAGATTCACATGAATTGAATTCGTAAACTCATATTTCATGATTATTGAAATGGAAATCAAAGTATCTTGGCCCTTTCTCATAAACAGATTAAAAAATCTATTGATTCTTCAAATTTTGATAAATCATTGATTCGTCTGGTGTCTACAATAGAAAATATATGATTTATTTCATTTTCTTATCTTATTTTACCAGATCGAAAATCTTTTGTGTTCAAAACTGGAATTTATAGACCCAATGTCGCATTCAGTAAAGATTTATGATACATGTATAGGATGTACCCAATGTGTTCGAGCTTGCCCCACGGATGTATTGGAAATGATACCTTGGGACGGATGTAAAGCTAAGCAAATTGCTTCTGCGCCAAGAACCGAGGATTGTGTAGGTTGTAAAAGATGTGAATCCGCTTGTCCAACGGATTTTTTGAGTGTCCGTGTTTATTTATGGCATGAAACAACTCGCAGCATGGGTCTTTCTTATTGATATGTGACAAAAAACTCCACTTGAATCATTTGATTCCTCTTTACCGACAAAACCCCGTGCTCGGGAGAAGAATAATCTATTTTCTTTTCTCGAGTACGGACTTTTCTGGTCTAATTTTATCTTGTCTTTATCACGAGTTATTTTCCTTGGTTAATAATACTTCTTGTTTTGCCCATATTCGCGGGTTCTTCAATTGTCTTTTTCCCTCATAGGGGAAAGAAAAGGTGTATAGGTGGTATACTCTATGTATATGTCTCCTAGAGCTCCTTCTAATGACTTATGTATTTTGTTATCATTTCCAATTGGACGATCCATTAATCCAATTGAAGGAGGATTAGAAATGGATCAATCTTTTTGATTTTCACTGGAGACTGGGAACCAATGGACTTTCCATAGGACCCTTTTTACTGACAGGATTTATCACTACTTTATCTACTTTAGCAGCTTGGCCAGTTACTCGAAATCCGCGATTCTTCTATTTCTTGATGTTAGCAATGTATAGTGGCCAAATAGGATCATTTTCTTCTCGAGACCTTTTACTTTTTTTCATCATGTGGGAATTAGAATGAATTCCTGTTTACTTATCTTTATCCATGTGGGGAGGAAAAAAACGCCTGTACTCGGCTACAAAGTTTATTTTGTGTACTGCCGGAGGTCCATTTTTTTCTTAATAGGAGTTCTAGGTATGGGTTTATATGGTTCCAATGAACCAACATTAGATTTAGAAAGATTAGCTAATCAATCGTATCCTGCAGCATTGGAAATAATACTCTATTTTGGTTTTCTTATTGCTTATGCTGTCAAATCGCCGATGATACCCCTACATACATGGTTACCAGATACCCACGGGGAAGCACATTATAGTACCTGTATGGTTTTAGCTGGAATATTATTAAAGATGGGAGCATATGGATTGATTTGGATCAATATGGAATTATTAGCTCACGCTCATTCTAGATTATCTCCCTGGTTGGTGATAGTAGGAATAATACAAATCATTTATGCAGCTTCAACTTCTCTCGGTCAACGCAATTTAAAAAAACGTATTGCCTATTCTTGCGTATCTCACATGGGTTTCATAATTATAGGAATTGGTTTTTATCCTGATTTCGTTCTCCCGTTATCGGTTGACAAGGTACAAGTTCTATTATCTAATTATTTTTATAGATACTAATTCTTTTTTTTATATTCAATACTCAATGAAAGAAATTTCATTAATTGGAAAGAAAGTCTTAGAATTCTTTGACTTTCATATTTTCACGATTCTTCGTTGTACAATGAAAAAAAAAAGGGGAAGGGTGAATTAGAATTGTAATGAGATACATCTAAAGTTTTTGAGAACCATTTGAATAATTCCTCTATTTAAACGGTTCTCAAAAACTCACACAAAATTTCATTGCATTGTGTATCAGACGATTTTTTTCTGTATTCTTCATGTATTTTCTTTTATTCAATTAGATATTCATTGGAATGAACCATAACTATGGAACCCGATTCCTAATAGATTGATCCCAAAAAAGCATATCCAAATTAGGAGAAATCCTATAGAAGCTACAAATGCCGAATTTGTCCCTTGATCTTGCAATTTTGGATTTGTTCTAGTATGTAAATAGATTGCAAATATGGTCCAAGTAATAAATGCCCAAGTTTCCTTAGGGTCCCAATTCCAATAAGAACCCCATGCTTCATTAGCCCATACTGCTCCAGAAAGAATGCCTATGGTTAAAAAGGTAAACCCTAAACTAATGACACGATAACTCCAATAATCCAAACGCTGAATTAATTGATATTTGTAAAAATTTTGAAATGAGAAGAAAGAAGTATTTTTTAATAAACTTCCTTTTTGGTTCAAATATTCCATATAACCAAAGAAAAACGACTTCCTTAAACTGAAAAGATTATTGTTTTTCAAAAAAGAATCGATTCTTTTTTGAAATGTAATCACTATAAGAGCAACTGATAATAACGATCCGCATAAAAGAGCTGCATAGCTCAATAGCATCATACTGACATGCATCATTAACCACTGAGATTGTAGAGCAGGTACTAATATTGCGGGTTGATGCATTTCAGTTGAAAGACCTGACGTGGCGAAACCTTGGGTAAAAATGGCACTTGGTGCAGTTATTGCGCTTAAATCATTTTTATGATTCCCAAGATACGGAATCATATGAATAATGGATAAACTCCATGAAAGGAAGATTAATGATTCGTATAAATTACTTAAGGGAAAATGTCCCGAAGAAATCCAACGAATAACTAAAAACCCTGTTATAGAAAAAAAAGTAGCTATCATCCCTTTTTCTGACGAATTATGTAATCCTTCGATTTCGTAGAATAATAAGTTCATCAAATGAATCAGAATCACAATTGAGATGATCGAAAAGGAAATATGAGTTAATATATGTTCTAAGGTTGCAAATATCATAAAGAAGGGTCCCTTTTAAATAATTGAAATCGGGGGGATTAAATAGAATCTAAAAGAGAATATCTTAAATATTCTCTTTTAGATTCTATTAGATCTATTGTGTCTATATTATTAATATGAATAATTCTTTATGCCGCCACTCGGACTCGAACCGAGATGCTCTAGCACTGCTTCCTAAGAGCAGCGTGTCTACCAATTTCACCATGGCGGCTTACCTTAAATATTTAAATACTAATAATATATAATATATATATATAGGAAATTCATGTTGAATTGTCGATATTCAATAGAGTTTAGGAAACAATGAAGAAAGATGCATTTCCATTCATCTGGAAATATTAAATATAAAGAAAATATCAATAAGACTTAATTAGTATCTTCGTAAGTTCAGTTTGAATAATCAACTTTTCCGTACTAGAAACTAGAAACCTAGCTCTTGTTTATCCAAAAGAGTCATAACTCAATAGTTTCATTCTCAGTCGGGATATAAAATTCATAATTCTTTTTTTCTAACGATTTTAAGATCGAACACCTTAGTATAAAGTAGAATGAAATATTCAGATTCTTCCTTGTCTATTGAATTGTGCTTTTCAAAATAGAAAAGCACAATTCAATAGAAAGAAAAAACCATCTCACGAATGAAATATCAATCAATAGAAATTTCAAGAAAAAGAAGAAAATAGAACATAAACAAGAAAAAGAAGAAAAGAACTAAAATAGAATAGAATCTAAATATAGAAAGACTATAAAAAAGAGAAAAAAATGAGAAAAAAGAATAAAATACACAATACTGAGTACTTTGAATCAAAAAGATTCTTCTTTTTCATATTACCTAGCTATAACTAATATGAGAAGTGAAATACAAATACAATTTAGTAAAATTGAATCATTTGTTTTACAATTCAAAAATGGAAATTTGGAAGTTCTTTAAAACATGTCAATTAAGATTTTTCCAAGACTTTTTTTTGTCGCACAAAAAAACTTTTTGACTGTCCGGTGGAAACAGATTTAGCTAAAGAAAAAGCTTTTACTGCCTCTAAAGATCCTTTTTTTTTCCAAAGATTTCTACGAATATGCTTTTTTGACATAGAAGTACGTTTTTTTGGAACTGCCATTCAAAAGGTAGGTGACTCCTTTTTATCGTTGTATGTGAAAGACATATATTGTTCGAAATAAATTACTCTTTATTAGTCATTATCTATACTTAATTCCATAAATTTCAAATGAAAATCAAGAATATCATAACATACAAATAGAA